ATAAAAAAATTGCAGTCTTCGTTTTGATGTTTAAGAATAAAATAAGCAATTCTATAAGGTTGAATAAAAATTTCCATCAAAACTCCTTTGATATAATTGCTATGCTTAGTGTGTGACTCGTTGGTTTAGGATTCGATTAGATTAAGATAAACAAAAAAGAAAAAAGAACTTACCTATAACAGCAACTAATAACTATAGCATTAATAAATAACCTAAGCAACTCATTGCTTCGCATTATCTGGATCAAAAAAATCAGTCAAGATATGATAGATTGATCATATCATTGTAGCAACTGAATTTTTTTTACAAAAAAAAAGAATAAAGAAATATGATTATAAGTTATGAAAGGTAATCGAAAAGTATGCGGATAAATGGAAGGATGAAAGAAAGAGAGAAAAAATGGAATATTAATGATATATAATTCCAATTTGGAAAGTCTATGAGGTCACTGATAAGAAAAGCAATGTAATAAAGCATCAATACAGATTCATTCATAATAATTAGATAAATCTGTTCCGAAAACAAAAAAAAAATTAAGAGCCTTGAGCCAATAAAAACTGAGAAAATTGACTCAAAAACAAATTAAAAAATGAAATTCCAAATTTCATATAAGAGCTCCATTGTAGAATTCGGGCCTAATGATTAATCAAGAAGCGATGGGAACGACGGAACCCATGAATATAGAGGATTCTATTGAAAAAGAAATCTTAGTAATTCATTGGACAGGATGGCGGAATAAACCAGAAACTTTATTATCTATTCTGATTTTTATTCTGAGACCTCGTGGGATAAACATCAAACTTAAATAGATATTGAACGAGTAAATATTCGCCGGCGAAAAATTTGTTTTTTTTTTCAAATAAAAAAAGTAATAAAATACGAAAAAAAAATTAAAAAGATAAAAGAAAATAAGGATTTGTTAGAATATTCTAACTCTAACAAAAACGACATTCGAGATGATGATATTACGTTATTTTTAAATAAATAGAATTCATCTTGGATTCCATTTCGAAAAAGACATACACAAATTGAGAAGAGATCAGATGAAATTTCAAAAAATACCATGATTACATGATTAATAGAATTAATCATTAACTACATCTATATCTTAATACAAGCTTTTTTAGTCCTTTTATTCGCGAGGAGCTGGATGAGAAGAAACTCTCACGTTCAGTTCTGTAGTAGAGATGGAATTTCTAATTTAGAAAAAACCCATCAACTATAACCCAAAAAGAACCAGATTTCGTAAACAACATCGAGGAAGACTAAAAGGAATATCTTCTCGTGGGAATCGTATTTGTTTTGGCAGATATGCTCTTCAAACACTTGAACCCGCTTGGATCACATCTAGACAAATAGAAGCAGGGCGACGAGCAATGACACGAAATGTACGACGTGGTGGAAAAATTTGGGTACGTATATTTCCAGACAAACCAGTTACAGTAAGACCTGCGGAAACGCGTATGGGTTCTGGGAAAGGATCCCCTGAGTATTGGGTAGCTGTGGTTAAACCAGGTAAAATCCTTTATGAAATGGGTGGTGTACCCGAAAATATAGCCAGAAAAGCTATTTCAATAGCGGCATCAAAAATGCCTATAAAAACCCAATTCATTATTTCTGAATAGGAATTATAGAATGAAAAAGCTAAATAACATTTAAGGATAAAAAGATTATAAGTTTTCTTTTTTTGACAAACAATATTTTTTTACTTCGTCCTTTGCATTAAAAGAAGAGATAAAAAAAAAAATGATATGATTCAACCACAAACCTATTTGAATGTAGCAGACAACAGCGGGGCTCGAGAATTGATGTGTATTCGAATAATAGGAGCTAGTAATCGCCGATATGCTCATATTGGTGACGTTATTGTTGCTGTAATCAAGGAAGCAATACCAAATACTCCTCTAGAAAGATCAGAAGTGATTAGAGCTGTAATTGTACGTACTTGTAAAGAACTCAAACGTAACAATGGGACGATAATACGATATGATGACAATGCCGCAGTTGTCATTGATCAAGAAGGAAATCCAAAAGGAACTCGAGTTTTTGGGGCGATCCCACGGGAATTGAGACAATTAAACTTTACTAAAATAGTTTCATTAGCTCCTGAGGTATTATAAGATCTAAATATCGATAGTTAGTATAGGATTAAAAAAAATGGTATTGAAATAAAATTAATTAATAGATTGTGTATCATGCATATACCCTTAATAATAAAATATTAAGAATTTAATTCATATATTAATATATAATTCGTCTATATCTATATATAAATAAAAGAAAAAGAACATGTTGATTATATCAAAATTATAGAACAATAAGGAATTTTAACTTATCATGGGGAAAGACACTATTGCTGATATAATAACCTCTATACGAAATGCTGACATGAATAGAAAAGGAACGGTTCGGATAGGATCGACTAACATCACCGAAAGCATTGTTAAAATCCTTTTACGAGAGGGTTTTATCGAAAACGTAAGGAAACATCGCGAAAACAACCAATATTTTTTGATTTTAACCCTAAGACACAGACGAAATAAGAAAGAATCCTATAAAACGATTTTAAATTTAAAGAGAATAAGTCGACCGGGTCTACGAATCTATTCTAACTCTCAACGAATTCCACGAATTTTAGGCGGAATAGGAATTGTAATCCTTTCGACTTCTCAAGGTATAATGACAGACCGAGAAGCTCGACTAAAAAGAATCGGCGGAGAAATTTTGTGTTATATATGGTAATCCTTCTAATATAAAAATTTGATATCCGGAACTTACGATTTGTGAAAAAAAAGGGGGTTGTGTAATACCACCCCTGCTCAAAAAAGTTTCGGATGTTTTACTTCGAATAAAATTAAAGAAAACAATGAATTAATGAAAGTTTTCTTTCTGAATCACTTTCAAACGGCATGGTTCGATTTTGTTTAGATACTAAAGATTTTTTTTATTTTAGGTCATGCTTCTGAAAGGATTCGACATATTTTTGTATAGGAGAAAAAAGTAAAATTTTGAGTAAGTTCTTAGGTATAAGTTAATCAGGGGACAGCCATTTTCTAGACTCCATAACAAGGATTCAAATGAGTAAGTGGGTTTTTCAATTTCAACATTCCTTTTACGAAGATACAATTCAAGATTCAAAAATATCAAGAAACCTTTTTTTCGTCCACCACTAAATATATTCACAGAATTAAGGAATAACAACTATGAAAATAAGGGCTTCCGTTCGTAAAATTTGTGAAAAGTGTCGACTAATCCGTAGGAGGGGACGAATTATAGTAATTTGTTCCAACCCGAGGCATAAACAAAGACAAGGATAATCTTACTAAAGGAACTAAAGTAAAGGAAAAGGCACTTCCAAGGAGCTGGCAAAAAAAAAAGGTCCGTTTTGACATGAAATGGATATATCCATATATTTCTTGTGAAATGAAAAAATATGGCAAAACCTATATTAAGAATTGGTTCACGTAAAAATACACGTAGTGGTTCACGTAAAAATGTACGTAGAATACCAAAGGGAGTTATTCATGTTCAAGCAAGTTTCAACAATACCATTGTGACCGTTACAGATGTACGGGGTCGGGTGATTTCGTGGTCCTCCGCAGGTACTTGTGGATTCCGGGGTACAAGAAGAGGAACACCTTTTGCTGCCCAAACCGCAGCAGGAAATGCTATTCGAGCAGTAGTGGATCAAGGTATGCAACGAGCTGAAGTAAGGATAAAAGGCCCTGGACTCGGAAGAGATGCAGCATTACGAGCTATTCGTAGAAGCGGTATACTTTTAAGTTTCGTACGAGATGTAACCCCTATGCCACATAATGGTTGTAGACCCCCTAAAAAAAGACGTGTATAGAACTAAATAAAGGCTGAAAGGGTTTCAAGAGAAATAAACGATTCAATGATCTGATCAAATAAAATTACTATGGTTCGAGAGAAAGTCAAAGTATCTACTCGGACACTACAGTGGAAGTGTGTTGAATCAAGAAGAGACAGTAAGCGTCTTTATTATGGACGCTTTATTCTGTCTCCACTTATGAAAGGTCAAGCCGACACAATAGGCATTGCGATGCGAAGAGCTTTACTTGGCGAAATAGAAGGAACATGTATTACACGTGCAAAATCTGAGAACATACCACATGACTATTCTAACATAGTAGGTATTCAAGAATCAGTACATGAAATTTTAATGAATTTGAACGAGATTGTATTAAGAAGTAATCTATATGGAACGCGCAACGCGCTTATTTGTGTCCAAGGTCCTGGATATATAACTGCTCGAGACATAATTTTACCGCCCTCTGTGGAAATCATTGATAATACACAGCATATAGCTACCTTAACGGAACCAATAGATTTGTGTATTGGATTAAAAATCGAGAGGAATCGCGGATATAGTCTAAAAATGTCAAATAACTTTGAAGACAGAAGTTATCCTATAGATGCTGTATTCATGCCTGTTCAAAACGCGAATCATAGTATTCATTCTTATGGGAATGGGAATGAAAAACAAGAGATTCTTTTTCTAGAAATATGGACAAATGGAAGTTTAACTCCTAAAGAAGCACTTCATGAAGCCTCCCGGAATTTGATTAATTTATTTATTCCTTTTCTACATGTAGAAGAAGAAACGTTCTATTTAGAGAACAATCAACATCAAGTTACTTTACCCTTTTTTCCTTTTCATAATAGATTAGTTAACCTAAGAAAAAAAAAAAAAGAACTAGCCTTTCAATATATTTTTATTGACCAATTAGAATTGCCTCCCAGAATCTACAATTGTCTCAAAAAGTCCAATATACATACATTATTGGACCTTTTGAATAACAGTCAAGAAGACCTTATCAAAATGGAACATTTTCACGTAGAAGATGTAAAAAAGATATTAGACATTCTAGAAAAAAAATAGAAAAAGCATTTCAAAAAAAAATTTACTAAAAAGTCAATTTGAAATTGAAATATATTTTAAACCTTCAACGTAATTTCGATTTTCCAGTCGAACCCAT